AAAGTCTCAAATTCAGGATCTTCCGCTGCACGGATTTCCTGGGAAACGAAGTCATAGGCACGTAGGTTCAGAGCCAGGCCAACTACGCCAATAGCACTCATCCATAAACCGGTGACGGGTACAAATAGCATAAAGAAATGTAACCAACGTTTATTGGAAAAAGCAACACCAAAGATTTGGGACCAAAAGCGGTTAGCAGTAACCATTGAATAAGTTTCTTCCGCTTGAGTTGGGTTAAAAGCTCGGAAGGTATTTGCACCATCACCATCTTCGAATAGAGTGTTTTCTACAGTAGCCCCATGAATAGCGCATAGCAGAGCCGCGCCTAATACTCCGGCAACTCCCATCATATGAAAGGGGTTCAACGTCCAATTATGAAATCCTTGGAAGAAAAGGATGAATCGAAATATAGCTGCTACGCCAAAACTCGGTGCAAAGAACCAACCAGATTGTCCCAGTGGATAAATAAGGAATACGGAAACAAAAACAGCGATTGGACCAGAGAATGAAATTGCATTATAAGGCCGCAATTGAACAGACCGAGCAAGTTCAAATTGACGTAACATGAAACCTATTAGTGCAAAAGCCCCATGGAGAGCGACAAAAGTCCACAGACCACCTAATTGACACCAACGAGTAAAATCCCCTTGTGCTTCTGGTCCCCATAGTAGCAACAAAGAGTGTGCTAAACTATTAGCAGGGGTGGAAACCGCCGCCGTTAAGAAATTGCAACCTTCTAAATAGGAACTAGCCAATCCATGGGTATACCAAGAAGTTACAAAAGTGGTCCCTGTAAACCAACCCCCTAAAGCGAAATAAGCACAAGGAAAGAGCAATAGGCCGGACCATCCTACAAAAACGAAACGGTCTCTTCGTAACCAGTCGTCCATAATATCAAATAGATCATTTTCTTCTTTAGTAACTCTACCAAGGGCTATAGTCATAGTGATCCTCCTATTCAATTACTTCAACCATTTCCGAGCACCTCATATTACTTCCAAGGCATATGATAGTTTGATTATCTGTGGACGATTTCTTTCTCGTTCAATGCCTTTTTTCAATGGTCTCGAAGATAGAAATTTTGCATTTTTATCTATGGGGTCACAACCGAGGTTGTGGTAAATCCATGAATTTCATTGGATTGATTTTTCTTATACTATAGAAACAAAGAAATAAACATTTGAATTCAGCATTATTCTATGATTCCTATTTCAAAGCCTATCTTTTAAGGGAAAACCCCTCTTTTCTCATTCGCTCTCTATTGCATGGGTGGAAGAACAAAAATGGGATTCTGAAAAAAAAAAAGAAAGATATTGAAAAGAAAAATTGACTTTCGAAATCCATTTTTATGTGTAACGGAAAAGAGTTGCGATTTCTTCTTATTCCTATAGAACGTCTAGTAACAAGAATATGAAATCGTAAATAGCGAAAAATTCTTGCCTTGCGCGGTCTAATCTAAGTCCAAGGAAATACAAAAAATCCGCTTATACAACAATTTCATCCACATCGAATTTATATATCAGAATAGCGGATAGAGGCCTCATTCAAGGGGTCAGGTCTACTTACTTTATCTTTCTTTCCAATTTTATGGTGGGTTTGATAAGAATTTTTTTTTTTTTCTATAACCTGCTTGTTTTATTCTAATAAGTCCTATACGGAAATGCCCGCTGAAGAGAAAATATATCTGATTGTCTCTCAGCCTATATCGTACAAAGAAGAAACAAGAATTTTCTCCTTTTTTTTATTAACATTAAGAAAAAAGAATATAACTAAAATGGAATTGGCAATATAATTTTTATGCACTTTTGAAATGAAAAAAGGAAGGATTTTTTATAATCGTTATTTCTTGCCTCTGTCATATCGCGAAAACCTTTCGATTTGGAACGGGGAGAGATGGCTGAGTGGACTAAAGCGGCGGATTGCTAATCCGTTGTACAATTTTTTTGTACCGAGGGTTCGAATCCCTCTCTTTCCGCCCCCTCGAATCATTTGGGACTTTCGAATTGTAAGGAATTCTAACCCCCGGATTTTCTCATAGATAAATGTACGAAATAAATCCAATTTGTAAGAAAAAATTCCCAAAAATTTTGGATTTTTACTCCTCACGTCCAGGATTACGTCCTGGGTCATTAGATAAGAATCCAAAGATAAAGAGGGAAACAAAGAATATCACTACTGTATAAACAAAGAGTTTGAGAGTAAGCATTATATAATCTCCAAGATTTTTTTTTAAGGAATAGATTACCCGTTTTTCCTTACCGCACAGATCCACTAGGATGGTTTTTTTTTATTTTGACACCTAAATTAGTTTAGGTATTGTGTGGGTACCTAAAGGTACCTGCTCAACGTATGTGCAGGGGGTACAAAGGCTGATCCAAATTTATTGCTGCAGCTATACATTCAATGTAGAAGAATTTGAATTTTAGAATCGAAAGTTCAAAATATAAGACTTCCCGGCTCTTCTACATTTTTTTTTTCATTTTTTTGGAATGAATACATCATTGAATTTGGCAGACAGAACAGAATAGTAAAGATTTCATCGAAAACTTACAGCAGCTTGCCAAACAAACGCTAATAGAAAAAAGAGTACAGGTATGACAGGCATAACATCCACGATTGGGTTGAAAATGGCATAAGCTTCGGGTAATTTGGCGAAGAAAAAACTAGTCGGATAGAGATCAGAATTAAAACAGATACAGGTTAAACTAAGTATATTAGGCATAACAAGCATTTCGTTCTTGTAGAGTAGATAATTGGATTTTGATTGAGTTATTTTTCTAAGGGAAAAAGGAAAAGAAAAGGTGGATTTTAAATCCTTTTTCTTCGGGCTTTCCCAAATACAAAATACCTCCTTGTATTCGCATTCTCAAATGAGAATGGAAGAAATTCGACTTTCATATAATATCTTAATAGAATTTCATGTAATGATCAATGCATTTTTTGGATTCTATATTATCTGCATGTTTAGAATCCTAGCAAGAAAATATCCCTGATTTTTTAGGTAATTGAAGTGGGATTGACGAATAATATATAATAAAACTACTGTTTATTAGTGTCGCATAAAACGAAATGGGGCGTGGCCAAGTGGTAAGGCAGCGGGTTTTGGTCCCGTTATTCGGAGGTTCGAATCCTTCCGTCCCAGATTTTTTTCATGAAACGAAAAATAGAATCATATTGTGCCCTGCACGACACAAAAACTTATTAAAGAGAATAATTATTTCTTATGAACTCTTAGATTAGATGCATTTCTAAGGATTCCTTTTCTTTACTCATAAAACAAAATGAAGTGTCAAGTCCAGTCATCAAATTGAATATCTTTATTTTTAGTAAAAATTTTGGTCTGTCGGCACATTCAGGATATGCTGCTACTACTCATTACTCAGATGTGTATGTGTTTTGAATATGTGTTTTGAAATTCGAACGTTTTAGATAAACTTTATGCTCCATATCCATGAAGTGGGAATTCTTACAGGGTACATTTGACACCTAATGTGAAAAAAAAATAGGAGTTTCCATTCTATGGATAGAGACCTGATTTTTCTATTTTAGGTATTATCTGATTTGCAAATATAATGGAATGTGAGGATTAGAGATAAATTCATATATTTTATCTGCTCGATTTTTGAATTGATTGAAAAACAAAAATATATGAGGGAAAACGCTGTATAAAAAATTAGACCTACCCCTTTATGATACAGATATATTTTTCTTTTGTTGTATTATTAGTAAAAAAGAGGGGTCCTTCTTTGGTTAAGCGAAAAGGAGCTCGATCTGTGATTCTTTAAATATCCAGACCATTCCGGTAAGGGTAAGGTAAGAACTGTTCGTTGGATAGAATAGAATGGATTCAAAAAAAAAATCATACTTTTCTTATTTTTGATTTTTAATTCTTTCTGTTACCTAAAAGAAGGAATCCTATAAGTAAAAGCAAAGACCCTAATTTTACTTTACACTACATTTTTTTACTTCATTTTTTCTTTCTTTTGTTACTCCCGTTACTCCAGTCGAAGAACTATGAAAAGTTTATAACTACCAAAAAACTTCCACTCTTTTCATTGGCATAGTTTATTTGTTGGAGAAGAGTTGATCCTTCTCATTTTAAGATTGATCATCTCGAGTTCTCCGTTGAGGATGGAAATTCAATAATAAATAAGTCTTAAGCAAACTATTTTTTTCCTCTTTTTCAAACTATGTTTCATTCATATGATAGAATATGGGTTTAAATAAATTGGATCCTTGCGGAGTCTTCCCCAATAAATACTTTTTTCTTTTATCCATATTTCTCCATAGATAGCAAGTTTGAATTAGTATACAAAACCAATGACTATTCATGATTCCATCCATATTGGATCAATTCTCGATACCACTTTGCAATGAAATTAGAGGAATGTTATGGTAAAACTTCGTTTAAAACGATGTGGTAGAAAGCAACGTGCGACTTGAAGGAGATAATCGATTGTGGATTTTGCTATCCACCATTTTCCATAGTAATGAAAATGCTCTTGGCTCGACATAGTCTGTTCTATTTGTCCCGAACCCAATTTGCGCTGAGTTGTTTGTAAGTAAATAGTACACGATGGAGCTCGAGAAGACAGAATTGATTTTTTATCAAGGGAAAGAATCTAGGGTTAGTGAAAACTAATAAATTAGGCCAACTTTGTCAGTCTATCCTTAATATAGAAATTGAAAGGTTAAAATAAGAAAAAGTCTAATTTTGGGAGATTGGAAAACTTTTTCGATTAAAAGTCTATCAGAATCAATCGTTCATATTCGATTTCTCTAGAAGAGCAAAATGCTTTATTGAAGGAAATAAGAAAAAAAAAGAAAGGGTATGTTGCTACTCTTTTGAAAGAAAAAAGAATAGGAATTCCCGAAGTAATGTCTAAACCCAAGGATTTCACAAATTAAAGATAAAGAATTCCGGAACAAGTAAACATGATTTTCAACCATCTCAACAATAGAATTAGATCAGAATAAGGAATAAAAGTCAATTTGTTCGAGATGAGATAAAGAAAAGAGTTTAGAGACGACTCAAAAAATTTCCAAGGATTTCTCTTTTGAAGTCTGTCAGTCAAAATAAGCCAACTTGAGTCATGAGTATAAATGAAATTTGTTTTTTCTTCTATAAGGAAATTAATGCAAGTCATAGTCTAATTTCTATCTACTTGTATTATGGATAGAAATTCGAATCATTTTCTCGAGCCGTATGAGGAGAAAACCTCCTATACGTTTCTAGGGGGGGCATTGTTTATCTACATCTATCCCAATAAGCTGTCTATCGAATCGTTGCAATTGATGTTCGATCTCGAAGAGAAGGGAGAGATCTTCAAAAAGTTGGTTTTTATGATCCGATAAAGAATCAAACTTGTTTAAATGTTCCAGCTATTCTCTATTTCCTTGAAAAAGGTGCTCAACCTACAAGAACTGTTTATGATATTTTAAGTAAAGCCGAATTCTTTAAAGATAAAGAAAGAGCTTTGAGTTAATTGAAGAACTAAATGAATAAAAAATAAAAAAGTAAGGGAGGGTCCTTAATACCCCTTAATTATTTAGACACAATTTGTCTCTTTTTTAGTCCTATTTTTTTGTTGCATTTATATCGTGCTAATCCAACAAAAGCCCTTATTTAATTTCCTTATTTGTATCTAATAGGTTTTCTTACCATTGTCTTTCTATTGACAAAGGTCTATTGAACAGCTAGAATTAGTAGCTAGATGGGTCTCTTTATCCTCACTCCATATTAGGTATTTCTGTCTACACTTTGCTTAAATGATAGGGTTGCCCCCCCCCCCTTGCATGTAGTCTCATACAAGATTTTTCTATTCAAAAAAAAAAATAACAATTTTGCTATTATGATTGAGGCCGCTCCTTTTTTAACCTTAGTGAAATTTAACCGATCTGTTTATTTTGGTATTTAAGTGTTTTTAATGGTTGATAAAATTTTTCTTTTGATGTCTTGCTAATTCCATCTTTTGATAGGAGCGTCTGGCGTAATTCCATCGATTTTTGGATTTCGATCGTATCTAAGATCCTATTTTATCTGGGTTGCTAACTCAATGGTAGAGTACTCGGCTTTTAAGTGCGACTATGATCTTTTACACATTTGGATGAAGCAACAAATTCGTCCAGACTCTTGGTAGAGTCTAGAAGACCACGACTGATCCTCAAAGGTAATGAATGGAAAAAATAGCATGTCGTAATAAAATCAATTTCTTTTTTTTTTTGAATAAAAAAATTCCGATTTTCTGGGTCTAGTGAATAAATGGATAGAGCCTGGCTCTAATTCTGGTAAAATAAAAAGCAACGAGCTTAACTTCTTAATTGAAATGACTCCCCGATCTAATTAGACGTTAAAAATAGATTAGTGCCTGATACGGGGAAAGGCTGGGTTTTCCTATCGGTGGACCCTTTAATTTTTTTTTAGGAATCCTAATTATTCTTGATTATGGATTTAAAAGGGATGTTATGAATTGAATGTGTAAAAGAAGCAGTATATTGATAAAGAGACTGTATTCCAAAGTCAAAAGAGCGATTGGCCTGCAAAAATAAAAGATTTGTTTTGTTCTTTTTAGTAATTAGAATAAACATAAACTAAATCTATTTAGATAGAAAAGGGGCGGAGAAAGATCTATGGATTAGACTCCCTTTCTTCTCAGGGTTTGTTTTAAAAAATGTAACACCCTGTTATGACCATATTGCACTATGTATCATCATTTGATAAATCGAGAAATACTTTTTTCTCTGATTCAAGTAGAAATACAAATGGAAAAATTTGAAGGGTATTCAGAAAAACAGAAATCTCGTCAACAATACTTCGTTTACCCACTTCTCTTTCAGGAATATATTTATGCATTTGCCCATGATTATGGATTAAAAGGTTCCGAACCTGTGGAAATTTTTGGTTGTAATAACAAGAAATTTAGTTCACTACTTGTGAAACGTTTAATTATTCGAATGTATCAGCAGAATTTTTGGATTAATTCGGTTAATCATCCTAACCAAGATCGATTGTTGGATCACAGCAATCATTTTTATTCTGAGTTTTATTCTCAGATTCTATCTGAGGGGTTTGCAATCGTTCTAGAAATCCCATTCTCGCTAGGAGAACTATCTTGTCCGGAAGAAAAAGAAATACCAAAGTTTCAAAATTTACAATCTATTCATTCAATATTTCCCTTTTTAGAAGACAAATTTTTGCATTTACATTATCTATCACATATAGAAATACCCTATCCTATCCATTTTGAAATCTTGGTTCAACTCCTTGAATACCGGATCCAAGATGTTCCATCTTTGCATTTATTGCGATTCTTTCTCAACTATTATTCGAATTGGAATAGTCTTATTACTTCAATGAAATCCATTTTTCTTTTTTCAAAAGAAAATAAAAGACTATTTCGATTCCTATATAACTCTTATGTATCAGAATATGAATTTTTCTTGTTGTTTCTTCGTAAACAATCTTCTTGCTTACGATTAATATCTTCTGGAACCTTTCTG